TTTGATTACTTTGGTGCTTACTTTTATGAACCAACGAAATACCTATGATTTGATACATAAAAAACTGTCCGTCATTTTTTACAGATAGACGGGCGGGTTCCATAATTAATATTCCCTTTTTTGTTAATTGTGTAAGATTTAAACGTCTCCTCATTATATCCAAATTCATTTCTTTCCTTTGAATATAGGATATAGAAATTTTTCTTACATTTATTAGGCTAACCAGGAGACCATATATCTGGATATTATTCATCATTTTTTGATTCAATTGATTCAAACGTCCAGTCCATCTTAATTGCAAAGGAAAATCTCCTTTGAGTAATATTTGTAGTTTTTCGATCGATTCTAAAAGGGATTCTTCAATATTGTTTTGATTCTTTAATTCAAAATATTGTTTTGAATTGGATGGACTAAAATTGAAAAAATCCTCATCCTCTTCGTGCTTTCCCTTGATATTTTGATTTTCACTAAAATTTGGATTGATATTCAAATTAAAAAGAAGTAAGTTGCTTGGAATAAACCAAGGTTTCTCTTTATATTTATGATAAAGTATCAAAAACTCTGGAAATAAAAAAAATTTCGGATTTGATATGGGGCGATTTAAGATTAAGAATTTTTCATTCATTCCCATCCAATCAAAAGACATTCCCATCCAATCAAAAAAGACCCTTTTGTAATTGATTTCGGAATTTGAATCAATCGGAAGATAAAAAAGACCATTATTCGGAATTTTATCCCTTATTTGGATTTGGTCCTTATTAGATTCAACCTGAATATTTGTATTCAATTTCCAACCCCAATATTTTCTATCTGTATTTTTTTCCATATATATAATATCACTTTTTCCTAGATAATTCTTGATAGGAATATTTTTGAGTATGTTAACAGTTTTTTCTTTATTTCTGGTGGAATTTTCTTGCTTCTTATTTGGTTCTAATGATGATCTATAAATATAGGACTTCTTATTAGTTTCAGAATGAATATATTTATATGATAAACGATCATATCTATAGTTTTTTTGAAAATTCTCTTCTTTATTTGATAATAAATAGACTTTCAAATTTTGTTTTTTTTTGTAATCAAATAATTGGTCTTTTTCATAGGAATACCATTTATTTAGATCCTTATTTTGAGATGGCTGGCATTGATTTTTTCCATTTCGCCATTTTTGTGGGACTAATCTAGACCATGTAATCTGAGATAAATCGTATTGATAATGACCTCTTAACCAGTTTTTCCATGGATTCATTCCATAATTTGGAAGTTTCTTATGTCTTACTTCGTAATCAAAGATTCCTTGTCTTCCAAAAAAATCCTTTATTTCATTCTTAAGAAAAAAAGACGGTCCATTGTACTGAAGAATAGATCTTAACTTATTGAAGTTAATAACCTGGGTTTGTGATAATTTTAAAAATACATATTTTTGTGACAAGTAAGATAACTCAAAAAAAATATTTGACTTCCGCTTACTATTTCTAAGATTATCAAAAGCCTTTTTTATAGTCCTAGTCGAAATAAAGTCAATTTGATTTTGTTTTGTTTTATTAATCTTTTCTTTATTTGTTTCGTTATTGTCAATGTATTTCTCAATAATTTTTTTTGTTGATTCCATAAAAAGTTGTAGAGCGATTCTGCGCATATTAATGATACATAGAAAGATATCTATGTATATTTTTTCAATGAAAATTTTAACTATTAATTCAATATTATTTCTTTTTAATATTTTCCAAATTTTTGGGAGTGCTTCTCCATTATTCTTTTTATTTATTTTTTTTTTCAGCGTTACTGTTTTTTTATTTTTTTTCATTATTTCTATTTGATTTCTGATTGTGTTTCTTCTATCAATTCTATGTTTCATTTCTTCTTCTGTCTGTGAATAATTTGTCAAACCTTTAGGTCGATTTTGACTAAGTGATTCATGAATTATCTTATTGCTGATTATAGAATCCTTTTCTCTTTCAGTTTCATTTGATTCATATATTTCTCTCGTTATAAATAATGGAATTTTCTTTCCTTTTAAAAGTTCTTTTAGTATTTGTTTTACAAAGAAAAAGACTTTTGCTTCTTTTTTTTTTATTTTTTTTAAAGCTCTTCGAATTCTAAAATTGAATTTTCTGATTTCGACTTTATAGTCTATATCTTTAAAAATGGGTTCAAAAAAGGAAGGTGTTTTTCGCGGAGGACCAAAAGGATATTCCGTTTCCATTCCCAAAACTGTTAAAAAACAAGAATCAAAATCATCTTGTTGCTTTCGATCTCTATCAGAGAGTCGTAGCTTAGATCTGTGCCAAGGTTTCAAATGAAAAGGATATAGGATTTTTATCTGAAAACCTTCGATTAACCAATTTTTAGGAAATTCCGTTTTGGAGAATTGAAGACCGTTATAGTTGCACTTTAGATAAATTTCTCTATTCCAATCTTGAAAATCCTCGTACCATTCCGGAGATTGTCGTAATAAAATACGACCAATATTCTTAGCTATTATCAATAAGGGTAATTT